ACACACTCATATTCCGGAGATACCGAAACAAAAAAATTCCACGGTCGAACTACCAGAATGGTCTAGAAATCCGAGTCTTAAGTAAAGTAATTTTTTTGATTGAAAACTAGGACTTCATAGTTCTTATAAACTTAACTCATTGTAATTCCATCCAGTAAAACGGAAGAATTATAAATTTCCAAAATAATAGATAGGAATACCGCAAATAGGGCCATTGCGACCCCCATTAGTGGTGTAGTCCCCCAGCCCGGAGCTACTTTACCATATTCCGAATTCAATGGTTTCAATAAATCCCCTACAGTAGTTCGTCTTGGCCCAGATCTAGAACTATCCTCAACGGTTTGTGTAGCCATAAATCCTATTTAATCATTGGTTGAGATCTGTTGACTTTGTATACCATTCCGTTGTAGTTGTAAATAAACGATCTTCTTATAGATCCATTGTGATCTTTAAATTGTCTAAAAATGGAAACAGCAACCCTAGTCGCCATCTTTATATCTGGTTTACTTGTAAGCTTTACTGGGTACGCCTTATATACCGCTTTTGGGCAACCCTCTCAACAACTAAGAGATCCATTTGAAGAACACGGGGACTAGTTGAAGTAATGAGTCTCCCTATATGGGAGGCTCATTACTTCAATTGAGATAATAAAAAATTATTTCATTTTTTAGTTGGAACCTTAGGCGGTTCTCGAAAAAAGATAGCGAAAAAAATAATCCCTAAAGTCGAGACTAAAAGGAATGTATAAACCAATGCTTCCATAGATTCGATCCTGGTTTACAATTATAGCTTCCACGCCTATTCATTTGGCATCATTTACCATATAACATATAAAGTAAAGAAAAGAGTCAAAGAAAAGATGATGATTCAAGTCAAGATTTCTTCAGTACCCTAACCCTATGTCAAATCAAAAAAGAGGCGAAAGATACCAGAGCAATGTTGTATCAGACTACTTGTCTCCTTGTAGTTGGATCTCCAAGTTTTTGGAATGCTCCAAATTCCACTTGAGCATCCAAATCAGGATCAATACCAGCAAAAACATCTCTGAACAAGGTTCTAGCGCCATGCCAAATGTGTCCGAAAAAGAAGAGCAAAGCGAACGTAGCATGGCCAAAAGTGAACCAACCCCTTGGACTGCTACGAAAAACGCCATCAGATTTCAAAGTAGCCCGATCCAATTCAAAAATTTCACCTAATTGGGCACGTCTAGCATATTTTTTCACAGTCGCAGGATCACTATAACTAACTCCATTGAGTTCGCCACCATAGAACTCAACAGTTACACCTACCTGTTCAACACTATACTTTGATTCTGCCCTTCTAAAAGGAACATCGGCTCTCACAATTCCGTCTCCATCTACCAAAACTACTGGAAATGTTTCAAAAAAGGTAGGCATACGACGTACAAAAAGCTCGCGCCCTTCTTTATCTCTAAAGACGGGGTGTCCTAACCATCCAACAGCTATTCCATCCCCGTTGTCCATTGACCCCGCTCTGAATAATCCCCCTTTTGCCGGATTATTACCAATGTAATCATAAAAAGCTAATTTTTCGGGAATTTTAGACCAAGCTTCCGATAAACTAAGATTTTCGGCTAGTCCGGCGCTCACTCTTCGATATATTTCTTGCTGAAAGTATCCCTGATCCCACTGATAACGAGTGGGACCAAATAATTCGATTGGGGTAGTTGCTGAACCATACCACATAGTTCCAGCAACAATGAAAGCTGCAAAAAAAACAGCAGCGATACTACTGGAAAGTACAGTTTCAATATTGCCCATACGTAATCCTTTGTATAGACGTTGAGGCGGGCGGACACTAAGATGGAATAAGCCTGCTAATATGCCCAATGTACCCGCTGCAATATGATGAGAGGCTATTCCTCCGGGAACAAAAGGATCAAAGCCTTCCGCGCCCCACGCTGGACTTACAGGTTGTACTTTTCCAGTTAGTCCATAAGGATCGGACACCCATATTCCAGGACCATATAAACCTGTTACATGAAATGCGCCAAAACCAAAGCAAGCCAACCCTGAGAGAAATAAATGAATTCCAAAAATCTTAGGCAAATCCAAAGATGGTTTGCCCGTACGTTCATCACAGAATATTTCTAGGTCCCAATACACCCAATGCCAGATAGCTGCCAAGAAACACAAGCCAGAAAACACAATATGTGCTCCCGCCACACCTTCATAACTCCAAATACCCGGATTCGTTACAGTTCCTCCTGAAATACTCCAACCACCCCACGAATTGGTTATTCCTAAACGAGTCATGAAGGGTATAACGAACATACCTTGTCTCCACATTGGATCAAGAGCAGGGTCAGAGGGATCAAAAACCGCTAATTCGTATAAAGCCATCGAACCGGCCCAACCGGCAACTAGGGCTGTATGCATTATATGGACAGAAAGCAATCGACCGGGATCATTCAATACGACAGTATGAACACGATACCAAGGCAAACCCATGGAAATACCCCTTTATCAAAGAAAAATAGACACTATGTCACTTTATTTTATCGCATTGGAAAAGACTAAAAACTATACTATATATATACTTAACCACTTAACCTTTTGAGTAGATTCTGTATGAGAAAGGGTTAATATCCGTTCCATTGAAAATAACGGAACAATTCTGTTCGTGAGAACAAAGAGAAGCAGATCTATTCTATACCCGATAAGTACCAATACGCAATGGGAGGATTACTCCTACTTTCGGGAAACAAATGTATAGATACTTGTTTATGATTCCAACGATTGATCCGTTAGTTAAAATTTGGATTTATTCATTCTGTCTTACTCTATAAACCTTTCAATCTATGTATAAAATAGAATAAAGAGAAAAAGGGATAAAGACGATAAAGCCATTGTTACGTTTCCATATTAAAGTGAAGTATAGTACTCAATTTTTTCTTTAATTTAATGCCCATTGGTGTTCCAAAAGTACCTTTTCGGAGTCCTGGAGAGGAAGATGCAGTTTGGGTTGACGTATAGTGCGACTTGTCAGACATATTGGGTCATATGGAATTTACCCGTTCTCTCCCCCGATCGGGATATCCTCTGTTTCGCCCAAGAAATATTGTATTGAGTGAGCCATCAATCATTCGGAGCGTGAAGTGCAATTAGATCAATTTTTTGATATTGGGGATCATTAATTAGGAGAATTTATGGTTGACTTGGAAAAATCAAAATAAAGTATCCAGGCTCCGTTCAGAAAATACCAAATTGGTAACGTAACAAATTGGTAATATATGTATGATTACCACTTGTATCATAAACGATTCTTATCCTTACTATAGAAGTGATTTCAAACGTCCAACCAATAACCGACGGAATACACTGGTATGATGAATCGATCGAATGCTTGGGAAAAGGCATGAAACGAATTGAAAAAAAAGAAGTCGTAACAAAAAGAAGTGGTACTGAGAGCATTTGCCCTATATGTGCAAATAGAATTCGGACAGATCTTTTCCCGGAGTAGAACATGAACCTAAAAGAATTGAAAGAAGAATTGAAAGGGCCCATTCAGGAACAAGAAAATTACATCGCGATTTGAATGTCGATGAAACAATACATCAATGAGAGAGATTAGTTCAATTTCAAGAAGTTCAGTAAATTCTAAATTCTTTTTTTTATAGGTAAAGAAGCCAAAACTCATCTCATATTTTTTGAAAAATGGAAGAAAAACCCCTGACTTTATTTTTATTAGAATTAGCTTCACTTTACTTTATTAGAATTAGATTAGAAAAACAAAAACCATTCTATTACAGAAAAAAGAAATAGAACTGGAATCGACACATTGATTCTTTTTTCGCAATTTTTTTTTGAACCGTATGCATCCAAAGGTGCACGTACGGTTTCGAAAGGATACAATTTTGTCCTAATCAACCGACTTCATCGAGAAAGATTACTTTTTTTAGGCCAAGAGGTTGATAGCGAGATCTCGAATCAACTTGTTGGTCTCATGGTATATCTCAGTATAGAAGATGATACTAGGGATCTTTATTTGTTTATAAACTCTCCCGGCGGATGGGTAATCCCAGGAATAGCTATTTATGATACTATGCAATTTGTGCCGCCCGATGTGCATACAATATGCATGGGATTAGCCGCTTCAATGGGATCTTTCATTCTGGTCGGAGGAGAAATTACCAAACGTTTAGCATTCCCTCACGCTTGGCGCCAATGAGTTTTTATTTGAAAAAAAAAAGAAAGACTATGCCTTCGCCATATTGAACATATTGAATATGAATAATAAGTAATAATAGCATGGCACTTCGAGTTCGATATGAACAAACCATTATATTATTGTTTTTTCATAACATGAGATTTTGTATCGAGATAGTAGTATGAAACAAAGGTTATTTCCGATTTGTTGATTTTATGTGTCGGGGATACATTTCAGCGTCACAAACCATTTTTCTTCCACACCGGAAGTGTCTTTCTGATATTTATCTTATGAAAGAGTACGAAAAAAAAAAGATCAGTTTTCCTTATTTGATCATATCAGAAAGGAACTTTGGAATTGCTAAATCACGGATAAAATAAATATATAAAGCAACAGAACCATCATAGTATTTTTAATCTTTTCCTCCTACGAAAGGAAGGATGGTAAATGGATCATTCAACGATCTGGATCAGATGGATTCTCTTTCTTCGATAGAATAGAAGAGAAGAATAAAGTAAATTTCATTACGGAGCCGTATGCAACGCACAAAAGGTGCCTGTACGGTTGTTCAATTCTATTTTCTTTTTCCTCTTGTTATTTTTTTTTCCTTCCTTTAGCCCAATCATGCGAGATAGAAGAACTGTTCATGATGTTATATCAATATCATTAGGGTTATGATTCATCAACCTGCTAGTTCTTTTTATGAAGCCCAAGCAGGGGAATTTATCCTGGAAGCAGAAGAACTACTGAAACTTCGCGAAACCCTCACAAAGGTTTATGTACAAAGAACGGGCAAGCCTTTATGGGTTGTATCCGAAGACATGGAAAGGGATGTTTTTATGTCAGCAACAGAAGCCCAAGCTCATGGCATTGTTGATCTTGTAGCGGTCGAAAATGAAAATACTGGGGATTTCGTGTAAATCCATTTCAAACCATAATTCGAATTTTCTGTGATTTTATATTGAATAGAAAAAATTCATAATCATCAATCATCAGGTTGAGATCGATCTAAACCAACCCATTCTATTCTCTATATATACATATATACGACTATATATACGTATACGACATGCCAACTATTAAACAACTTATTAGAAATGCAAGACAGCCAATAAGAAATGTTACGAAATCTCCCGCTCTTAGAGGATGTCCTCAGCGTCGAGGAACATGTACTAGGGTGTATGTGCGACTCGTTCAGATCATGAGTTCGAACAAATAAGACGATTTTCCAGTATTAATGACCGGTACCAATGAATAGGATAAATGGAAAAGATCTATCATATACCCATATTGTGTATGGAATTTATGGTTTCCATTGGTGCAAATCCAATTAACTAGATTTGAGATGAAAAGCAATTCCTCATTGGTAGCAAATAGTTATCCATTAAGCAGAGGAAATGGTATAAGCAGAGGAAATGGTATTATAAGAAAAGAAGCAAAAAGATTATGCTCCTATTGTTAATTGTTAATTGTTAAAAGAACGGACTAAGAGGGTCAGCTACCTAGCCAACTTTCCTAATTAAATGCCGTCACTGTATGGATAACTCTTATTGTGAAAAGAACTATTACTCTATAGTTGATGGGTAGAGCCAAAGAGTGTGAACTATACAAGTTCACAATACCCTTTGATTAAATGAAAGAAGAGGCTCCGGTGTATAGAGAGGACCTCACCGTTTAAGAAGTAACCATAGAAACGATGGAACCCACTATTTTTTGAGTATCATTAGAATTTCTTATTTGCAGGTAAAATGCCTGGAAGGAAATCGTGGTCAGGAAGGTTATAGTAGCAAACAAAAGCCATTGGAATTTATATTTTATATATCGGAATAATCCGTTTTGTTATTAATCGACCGTGGGAGGGGAAAAGGATGACTGAAAGAATGGAAATCAATTAGTTATTCATTAAGGTTTAATTTGATTCAATGACCAGACTTAGACGGGGATATACAGCTCGGAGACGTCGAACAAAAATTCGTTTATTTGCATCAACCTTTAGGGGAGCTCATTCAAGACTTACTCGAACGATTACTCAACAGAAAATGAGAGCTTTGGCTTCCTCTCATCGAGATAGAGGCAGGAAAAAGAGGGATTTTCGTCGTTTGTGGATCACTCGTATAAATGCAGTAACTCGTGAGAATGAGAATAAGGTATTGTATAGTTATAGTAGATTAATGCACAATCTGTACAAGAAGCAATTGCTTCTTAATCGTAAAATACTTGCACAAATAGCTATATCAAATAAGAATTGTCTTTACATGATTTCCAACAAGATCATCAAATAAAGTAGATTTCAAAGTGATATACAGTACAGGAATGATTGAAACAGAATTTCCCGGAGTTTCCTTCTCCGGGAAGATAGAATAAAAAAAAAATAAGGAAAGGATAAGTAATAGGAATGAACGAACATGTTTCAAAACAAAAAATTTCCCATTTTTTCTTATAACACAGGAACCCACTCTAGATTCTAGGCCTTTTCGAACAAAACATCAATCTGAGCTTGAGTTACAATTGGAGTTTTGGATCAATTGAAGAGTATGTCTATTTATTTTTGGTTCTAGGACCCGTAGTTCTGGGGATCGAATCGGCTCTCTCAAATTGTTTCTCATTATTAAGAAAAGGTAACAAAGATAAAATACGGGCTTGCTTTATAGCAACAGTAATTAATCGTTGTTGTTTCAAAGTCAATCTATTCACCCGTCTAGATAATATTTTCCCTTGTTCACTAATAAATCGACTAATTAAACTCATGTTTCTATAATCGATTCGATCCCCCGATCCAATTGGGGGCAAACGCCTACGAAAAGATCGCTTGGATTTACGAAAAGATTGCTTAGATTTATCCATGGTTTATTCCTTATCTCTAAAATTCTATTTCTTTATTTTATTCACTTCAATCCGACCAAAACGGGCTTTGATTTGTATACATTATGTATATTATATATGTTATATGTTTATATATGTATATGTTCAATATATGTTAAGTTCTTCCTCTCCTTGGAGAGAACGCACACGTGTTCCGTTCGATCTATTTCTTTATTTCCTCATGAATCGTATGCTTGTGACAATACCGACAAAATTTTCTCAATTCTAATCGACCAGGCGTATTGTGTCGATTCTTTTGAGTAATATATCTAGAAATACCCGGGGATTCCTTATTGACATCATTTCGGGCGCAACTGGTACATTCCAAAATAACTATGACTCTGACATCTTTACCCTTGGCCACGAACCTAACCTCCTTTGAATTGAATTTTGGATCGGCTTAACTCTTCTATTTTCGATCCGAGCTGAAGAAAAAAAATGGAAATGGAATTTCTAAAGATTTCGTTGCAATTATTATTTCATTATTCATTATATAATGATAATTAATATTAATGGAGTAATAATTTAATAATTAAGTAATACAATTTCTTTCTAATTATCAATTGTTCCTATCCTAAATCCACTACTATTTATATTTATTTTCTTAAAATTTATTTTTATTTTATTTCTGATTTTATTTCATATTATATTTAAGTATGTATTATATTTAAGTTAAGTATCTTCTTTCTATGCTATGATTTCGTGGAACCCGCCCTAGACTGGATCTACATTTTGATTTCTGTTCTCCCAAATTTCATCTTCGATCTACCACATTTGAGGTTGAGGTTCAATAGATTTTTTTCTTTTTCTTTCCTTCCTATATTCAAATTAAAGAACTGAAAAAAGCGGGGCGCAGTGCAATCCGAAATTTGAATCACGTAGAATTGTATCTCTAATTTTCTTCATTTCTTCGCATATCAATAACTAGAATCAAAAAAAGGGGAATGACAGGGCATCCGGGAATAAACGATTAATTTCTATCAACAGGCCTGCTAAAGACCCAAACCATAGAGTACTTAGCACAGGTGCCGCGGAGAGATATGTTTTTATATCTCGCATTGAAAATCCTCCTTCCTTCTATTATAGATTGTAATACATATATGGTCAGATGCTGTAGTTCAAGATCATTTGTATTTCCTAACTAAACGGAATTTCTAACTAAAATAGATGTGTACAATGAAGCAATAGATGAGATTTTCCTTTTCCAAAAAAAGAATCTAATCCCTTGTTCCTGAACATTACTGATAAATATAAAATATAAACTTTTTATACGTTAGGTTTCAGATGTATATAATTCTTTTATTATTATATTATATTTATATGAAAATATGAAAATGAACCAAAAAAAAAAGAAGAAATGACAAGAAAATTGTATATAGATGGAGGATAAAATGACGATATGGAAAACAAGACAGGGATTTTGTACAATGAGACTGTACAACAATTTTGAAAAGGGATGTAGCGCAGCTTGGTAGCGCGTTTGTTTTGGGTACAAAATGTCACGGGTTCAAATCCTGTCATCCCTACCTATTACTTCTCCTATGGGCAGTAACGAGGGATTAATTGAGATCGATTAAAATTGGACATAATCTTCGGGCTTTGCATACTATACGTATGCAAGATGCATTGGGAAAATATTTTTCTTTACATTACAGTACAGTCGTATCCCCTGTGATAAGCATAAGAAAGCGCTCTTAGTTCAGTTCGGTAGAACGCGGGTCTCCAAAATCCGATGTCGTAGGTTCAAATCCTACAGAGCGTGATTCGGTTTATTTAATGTCGAATCACAATAAAATATTGTAACAAAACAAAAAAGTTGAATTACAACTTGAATTTGACCTCCTGCAGCAAGGAGGTCAATCAAAAAAAGAAAGAAATATTACTCAATCAAAGATACAACTGATCACCACGTCTGTATTGTAAATATGCAGTTACGAATAATCCTGCTAAAGTAATAGGAATTAGACCTAAGACGATTCCAAATAGAAAAACTTCAATCATTTTTTTTGTTTTGTTTAAGGGGATAAGAGGTAAGATCTATTTCTAAATATTAATCTGAATTATCCGTGAATCTCAATGACCAAGGATTTGCAATTGATGCGGGAAAGAATCATGGAATACCTAGAATCTCAGAGAAATATTCGTTTTTCTCAATTTTTCATTCAATTTATTTTATTTCAAATAAGTCGTATCTTGTTCAAACCAATGAATAGAGCTGGGGTTATAGTTAAAGCAGCCAGTAGAAAACCGAAATAACTAGTTATAGTAAGCATGAAAGATTAGATATGGTCTTTTGCTACATATGTTGATAAAACACTTACCTAAATTTCTATTTTTTTTTTACTTTTACAAAATTACAAAATATGACGGTAAGAAAAAATCAATTGACAGAATTAGTTTAGTTCCAATTGAAAATTCTTGATTCATCAGCCATTCTCATTATAGAGAAGACTAACTAAGAGTGACATAGGTAGAAAAAATGGATTCATCCGCTGTGACATTGACTCATCCTATGATTCGGAATCAACCGATTGATTGTAGAATTTGTGAGTTGAGTAAAGGAATAGTAAAAGTAATAGTAATAAGAACTGTGCCGTGTAACTTCATTCAAAACCGAAATTCATTATATTTTATTTAATAATTAGAATTTTCTATTTATTCTATTTACAATTGTATCCATTTACAATTGTAATTTTCTATTTACAATTAAATATTTACAATTACAATTTTCTATTTACTCTATTTACATAGAAGTAATTTCATATTTACTCTTACATAGAAGTAATTTCATATAGTAATTTCATATTTAAGTAATTTCATATTTAACATATAACATATTCATATTTAAATATAAGTGTATATAAGTGTAGTATATAAGTGTAAATTTAAGTCATTTTGGAATAAAAAAATGGGACTTGAAAATTCCATTTTGATCATTTCCTTTCTTTTTCAATAGGATCTAATATAT